CCTCTGCTTCAGGTTGTCTCGCAATACCTTCTACAGCTTGCCCTGCAGCAGTACCTTGACCAACCCCAGGTCCAATAGAAGCAAGCCCTACGGCCAATCCAGCAGCAATAACGGAAGCAGCAGAAATCAGTGGATTCATGGTAAGTTCCTCACATCAAAAAAAAAAAAAGAAATGGTTAATGATACAATCAACCAATGAATTATTACTCATTTTCTCATTAAGATCCCGGATTCAAAGTAACTAAAAACTCAGAATTGAAATGATAATATTACTGAATTATTGAATTGAATCGTCAGAACTATCCTATTTTTAGTTTCTACCCATAATGGAGTTTTTGTATATCCATATACATACAGTTCTGGTTATTGCATATCTTTGTTTCTAACTATTCTTTGATTCAATTCTGCGTTCTTTACTATAACTATATCTTAACTATATCTTGAGTTCATCTCTTTTCTTTTTTTCTAGAATCGCAGACGAAATAAAGGATTTTTATTGAAATCCATCTACATGCAGTGTGAGCTGCAATCAATGTGGTCAATGTCAATATTAATAAAAATCCATTATATATATTTATTATATATTTAATTATTAATTAATTAATATAATTAATTAATAATTAATTTATTTTATTCAATCTTTTATTCAATCAAATATTCAATCAAAAATGGAATTTATTTAATGTTATTTATACCATTTTTTTCTATAAAATATTTTCTATTTTTATCTGTTTATAGAATATTATCTGTTTATAGAATATTTTTTTGAATATTTATTTTACAAAATAAAAAAATTATACAAAATTCTACTTAGCTTGTATGAAAATTATACTCAGTTGTATTATATACATTATTCTATCATAAATACATATAATTTCTTATAATTTAGTAATGTATAATTAAATAAAACTATTAAAACTATAATTAAAAAGTCAAACTCTTAAAACTATATAATATATATAAAATAAAAGAATAGAAAACTATAACTCTATACTAAAGAATATATATAAGATAAGAATTTACCAATATAAGAAAAATAAATATAATAATTCATCTTTCCTAGTTATATACATAATTATTAGTAGTTATTATTAATATATTCATAACAATTTATTCATAATAATTATGAATTTTTATCATACATATACATAAAAAAAGTATATATATATTTTTTGTGTATAATAAATTGTATAACAAATATGTATAGAATATAATTTATAGAATATAATTTTTATTATATTTTTATTTTTTATTATATTTATTATAATTAAATAAATAATTAAAATTATATTTTTATTATTTTATTATAATTAAAATTATATATATATATTATATATAAATATTATATTATTATATTATTATATACTAAATTATATACTAATATTATATAGTCCTATATAACTAAAGATATATAATATATGATATCTCCATAATATGATACATATGATACCACATATACTTTTGCCTTTTCCATAACCTAAATAACCCGCATTTTTTTATAGAAATAATATTTAATTTCTTTCTTTTTTTTTTTTTTTATTTTATTTAATAATTAAATTTTTATTTAATAATTAAATATTAAATTAATTAAATATTAAAAATTAATTAAATATTAAATTAAATCGAATTCGAAAATCATTCTCCGAAACATAGACAGGAGCTCAACTTCTATTATTTATAGACATTACATACTTAATAGACATTACATATATCTAGTATGACCTCCCCAACTCATCTTTCTTTTTTAGAATTGCGAAATATCGTTCATTTTTTCTCCTACAACTCTAGCTTGTATAGTTATACGTATTTTTATGTTATGCTCCTCAACCAATTGGATTATATACAGGAATTTGGATAGTAGGATAAGCTTAATAAAAAAAAGAGTATTTGGAAAGCTAATCAATCAATGATGACCCTCCATGGATTCACCTATATAAGCCGCGGCTAATGTTGCAAAAATAAGAGCCTGAATACCACTTGTAAATAATCCAAGAAACATAACAGGTATAGGAACTACTAAAGGGACTAAAGAAACAAGAACAACAACTACTAATTCATCAGCCAATATATTTCCGAAAAGTCGAAAACTAAGAGATAAAGGTTTTGTGAAATCCTCTAGAATATTAATTGGTAAAAGGATTGGAGTTGGTTGAATGTATTTTCCAAAATAACCCAATCCTTTTTTGCTAAGACCCGCATAAAAATATGCGACTGACGTAGGTAAAGCTAAAGCAACAGTAGTATTTATATCATTCGTAGGTGCAGCTAACTCCCCATGAGGTAATTCTATAATTTTCCAAGGTAAAAGAGCACCTGACCAGTTAGAAACAAAAATAAACAAGAACATAGTTCCAATAAAGGGAACCCAAGGACCATATTCTTCTCCAATCTGAGTTTTGCTCAAGTCTCGAATAAATTCAAGGACATATTCAAAGAAATTCTGACCGTCGGTCGGAATGGTTTGTGGATTCCGAACAGCTATGATGACTGAACCTAATAAGATAGCAATTACAACCCACGAAGTGATAAGTACTTGGGCGTGAATTTGTAAACCTCCTATTTGCCAATAGAGATGTTGGCCGACTTCTACACCCGATATATCGTATAACCCTTTCAGTGTTTTAATGGAACATGGTATAACATTCATATTGTCCTCTGACAGAAATTGAACTTCAAAAAATGAATTATTTTGATTCAACCATCTCTTTCTCAACTCACCAACTTGAATTATTAATCATATATTTAGGATACCAAGAAATCACATAATATCATAACAAAATATCAATACCTCCCACTTCTTTTATTTTTATCTCTTTTTTTTATTCAAAAATAGTAACCGATCCAATAAATCTATGGAGTCCAAGAAAAATTGACTGATCTTATTATTCTTAATCATAATCAACGATTTCTTATATAGCTAGAACGACCCTCACAAATCGCGGATACTAATTTGTTAAGAACCAATCGGATTGAAGCTATAGCATCATCATTGGCTGGGATCGAAATATCTGCAAGATCTGGATCACAATTTGTATCGATTAAACAAATCGTTGGAATTCCCAAAATTATACATTCTCGAAGAGCCGTATATTCTTCTTGCTGATCAACGATGATCACAATATCAGGTAACCCCGTCATATATTTGATCCCGCCGAGATATGTTTGTAAGGTAGATAATTTTCTCTTCAACATTGCTGCATCTCTTTTTGGGAGGCGATTGAGTTTCCCCATCTTTTGTTCTGCTCTTAAGTCCCTGAATTTTTGAAGTCTCGTTTCTGTAGTGGACCAATTCGTTAACATACCGCCAAGCCATTTTTTATTAACATAATGACACCGAGCCCTTATTGCAGCTGATGCTACTGAATCCGCTGCTTTATTTTTGGTACCAACAATTAAGAAGTTTTTTCCTCTACTTGCTGCATCAAAAACCAAATCGCATGCTTCTGATAAAAAACGAGCAGTTCTAGTGAGATTTGTAATATGAATACCTTTACGCTTTGCAGAGATGTAAGGGGCCATTTTTGGATTCCATTTCTTAGTACCATGACCAAAATGAACTCCTGCTTCCATCATCTCTTCCAAATTGATGTTCCAATATCTTCTTGTCATTTTTCCCCACACTTCCTTTTTGTTTTTTCTTTTGTTTTTTAACAAACAAAGAGACGAGGTACCTTGAAATAAATAATTGTTCCGATGGAACCTTCTACCGGAAATTGCCCATTGATACATGGTCCAATTCCTTAATTTCCTTTAATTACTTTTAATTACTTTTTTTATTACCAAAAAAATAGTAAGACCAGATAGTTTAAAAGTAAAAGAATCCACTCTTAGGAATCATGAAATTGCGGAAATTTTTGTTCTGGTATCTCATGCAAATTTGTCTCACGAAAATTGTTTTTGGGGGAAGAACAAAATAATTCTTTATGGTGTAACAAAATATTTCTCATTTCCAAGTTGAATAGATTCTGTCTTTTGATTTCCAAATAAGTATTCTTGTCTTGTCTTGAACGGTACACTAATTTTTTGAATCCGGTACCAACAGGTATAATCCCTCCCAGAACAACGTTCTCTTTCAGCCCTTTCAACCAATCAATACGACCGCGTAGAGCAGCTTTTGCTAAAACTCGAGCAGTTTCTTGAAAACTTGCTTCGGATATGAAACTTTGAGTATTCAGAGATGCCCTCGTTATCCCCAACAGGATTACTCGATAAGAAATAACTTCGTCCAAAGCACGCCCCGCCCGTTCCGCTCGCAACAATCCGATTAATTCTCCAGGTAAAAAAACATTAGACATTCCATCTTCTGAAACCAACACTTTTGATGTTACTTGACGTACAATAATCTCTATATGTCTATTATGGATCTGTACCCCCTGGGATCGATAAACCTTTTGGATTTTATTAACCAAAGAGATACGACTTTGAGCTATGGTTAATTCAGCTCGAATCAAGAATCCCCAGGGAATTCCAAGAATTCTTGGTATAAGTTCGTTCCAACCTTCAACTCTCCTTTCGAGATTCATCGATATTGAATCAATCGAACGCACTTCTAAGATTTGTTCCACTTTTGGGAGACCTTGTGTTATGTCACCCGATCTAGATTTTTCATATATAAATGTAACTAATGTATCTCCTTCGTAAAGGATTTCTCCATAATGACCATGAACAGTTGCTCCTGGAGTGGCCAAATAGGGCTTAGCGGATCTTATCACTAAGGAGTCAAGGTGAACAATTATAATTTGACCAGAGTTTTTTACATGCGGTTCGTCTTTGAATAGACATAAATTTTCACAAATAAATTGTCCAAGGCTTATTATTGTCAATGTTTCTTCCCAATAATCATGATGGAGAAAGCGCCAATTTAAATAGAATGGATTCAAAATGCTGTTACTGCACGGATCGGGATTATAAATCCTTCTATTTTCATCTATTAAACAATATTTAAGTACTTCAAGTACTTCAAAAGTTTGTTTAAAATTGTCAAGTAGCAAATATTTCTT